TCAAATCACGGATTTTTAGAAAATCCATCTTATTTTCATTCAACTGCTACAAGATCAACAATTCCATAAGCTTGGGCTTCTGTTGCTGACATAAAAACATCTCTTTCCAGGTCTTCAGATACAACCCATAAGGGTTTGCCCGTTCTTTGTACATAAACCTTTGTGAGGGTTTCGCGTAGTTTCAGCAGTTCTTCCGCTTCCAGGATAAATTCTCCCGTTTGTGCCTCATAAAAAGAACTAGCAGGTTGATGGATCATTACCCTGATGATATAACAGTTCTCTATCTCGCGTGATGAAACGAAGAGAAAAGAAAGAAAGATAAAGAATAATAGGAAAAAAAAAGATAGAATTGAACAACCGTACGGGCATTATCTTTTGTGCATTGCATACGGCTCTACAATAAAATTGACCCTTACCTTCCATTGAAGAAAGAGAAAAATAGAATCTATCAGACCCAGATGGATAAATGATCAAATTGCCACCCTTCCTTTCAGAGGAGTTAAAAAATACTATGATGGCTCCGTTGCTTTCTATTTTTAAATTGATTCTTTTTTTTGTCTTTGATTCAGCAATCCCAAAGTTTCTTTTTGATCCAATCAAATAAGGAAAAATCTTGTTTTTTTTTTTTTCGCCCTCTTTTTTTATAACATAAATATAACATAAATATTGTTAAGTAAGAGCCCTTCGATGTGAAAACAAAAAAGTTTGTGACGCTGAACTGGACTCCCGATAGATAAGAGAAATCGGAAATACCTTTTATCTCATACTACTCTCTCGATACATAATCGAATCTTTTGAAAAAAAAAAACAAGACAAAAATTTTGCATATCGAATTCGAAGTGCCATGCTATTATTACTTAATATTCATATGGCGAAGGCATAGTCTTCTTTTTTCTCTCAAATAAAAAAAACCTCATTGGCGCCAAGCGTGAGGGAATGCTAGACGTTTGGTAATTTCTCCTCCAACCAAGATAAAAGATCCCATTGATGCGGCTAATCCCATGCATATTGTATGGACATCTGGTCGCACAAATTGCATAGTATCGTAAACAGCTACTCCAGGTATTACCCATCCGCCAGGAGAGTTTATAAACAAATACAGATCTTTGGTATCATCCTCGATACTGAGATATACCATAAGACCAATAAGTTGATTCGAGATCTCGCTATCAACTTCTTGGCCTAAAAAAAGTAATCTTTCTCGATAAAGTCGGTTGATTAGGGTAAAATTGTATCCCTTAGGAACCGTACATGCACCTTTTGACGCATACGGTTCAAAAAATAATTGCGAAAAAAAAAGAATCAATGTATAGATTCAAGTCCTCTTTCTTTGTTCCTATTCTTTTTTCATAGCAGGTTTTTTCTGACTTCTAATGAAAGGACTTTTTCTTCGATTTTTCAATAAAGACGAATTTGAACTTCTTTCTTCCTTAATAATAGAAAAAAAAGTCACTAAACTTATCGAATTAACTTCTCATTGATGTATTGTTTCATCGAGATTCAATCCAAATCACGATGGTATTTTCTTGTTCCTGAATGGGTCTCTTTCATCTTTTTAGGTTTATGCTCTACTCCGGGTAAAGATCTGCCCGATTTTGATTTGCACATATAGGACAAATCTTCCCATTACCATTTCTTTTTGTTATGACTTTCTTTTTTTTTTTTCAATTCATTTCATACCTTTCACCAAGTATTTAGTTTGAGATTCCCTCGCTTGACAAATAGGATCTCTTTACAAATACCAAACAGGAATCATTTATGATACAAGTAGTAATCATAGATATATTACCAATTGGGTTTTTTCTAAACGGAGCCTGGATACTTCATTTTTTAGTCCAACCAAGCCAACCATAAATTATTCTAATTGATAATAGTAATGTGAATCCCCCCAAACAATGGATCTAATTGCGCTTCACGCTCCAAATTTTTGATGATTCAATTTATCTTTCTTGGGCGAAACAGAGGATATCTCGATCGGGGGAGAGAACGGGGAAATCCCATATGACCCAATATATCTGACAAGTCGCACTATACGTCAACCCAAGCTGCATCTTCCTCTCCAGGACTTCGGAAAGGTACTTTTGGAACACCAATAGGCATTAATTGAAAGAAAAAAGAACTAAGTACTATATTTTACTTTGATGTGGAAACGTAACAACATTATTTTATTGTCTTTATAATATTGGTTTTATCGTATTTATTTTATCCATAGATTAGAAAAATTCATAAAGAAAGACAAAAGAAGAAATAAAGGAAAATTTTGACGAATAGGGCCTTCTAATGAGGAATAAGGAAGGACACATTTACTGATAGAAAATGGTATCAACCACCCATTGCGTATTGGTACTTATCGGGTATAGAATAAATCTGCTTCTCTTTGTTCCTACGAATAGAATTGTTTGATTATTACCAATAGAATAGAACAAATAGTAACCCTTGTTCAGTGGATTATTTCAGAACAAGGGGAGTCCATAGAATAGTCATAGTATAGCTTTTCCAA